ACTACAGTTAGATTTATTAGATTTGTTGCTAAAATATCGGTATTAAGCCCGAAACTCCCAGCGAATGGCCAGTGAGCTAAAAAAACGAAAGATTGGGTTACATTTTTCATATGCTCTCCTCTTATAGATAGGACGAACAAAGAAGAAAGTTTTTCGATCACTTACTTTGCTCGCCCTTTTTTGATCGGTTTTTTAATGCGAATAGATTCAATCTAATAATTTCTTTTAGATTAAGTCTTAGGTCTCGTTTGACCTGTGAAAGATCTCCTTTGTTGAAATGTTCCCAAAATTCCTAAAAAAAAGGAAAAAGACTTTCCACTGTCCTAAACTAAGGACGGGAAGGAAGAGAGCGGGTATATCCTCTAAATGGATCATGCTCAAATCAGCCCTTCCTGTGGTTCCTGGGATATTGTCTGCCCCGAGAAATACAAAATTCCCGGAATAATATAATAGAATAAATAGGAGTAAAGTATTGATATACTTGGAATTACAGAAGCAAATACCAATAAAAAAAGAAAAAAGTATCTAATCTAAAGGACTCATTTTCTTTTTTAGGATTAAACAAAAGGGTTCGCAAATAAAAGCGCTAGTGCCACAACCAGTCCATAAATTGTTAAAGCTTCCATAAAAGCTAGACTAAGCAATAAAGTACCTCGTATTTTACCTTCTGCTTCTGGCTGTCTCGCAATACCTTCTACAGCTTGTCCTGCAGCAGTGCCTTGACCAACCCCAGGCCCAATAGAAGCAAGCCCTACGGCCAATCCAGCAGCAATAACGGAAGCAGCAGCAATTAGTGGATTCATGGTGAGTTCCTCGTGTCAAAAAAAAGAAATGGTTAAGGATACAATCAACCAAGAAATTATTATTTCCAACTTCTAAGCTCTATTGGGGTAGAAGTAACTAATAAGTACAAATAAATGATAATCGAAATCGTCCGAATTACTTCGAGATCTCGTTTTTAGTTTCTAATCATTAGAGGTTTGTGTAAATCCATATGATTCTCATTATTCTATTTCCCTTTCTTTTCAACCAATCACTCTTTCATTCCATCCTTTTTTTTACTCTTCGATATCCTTGAGTTCCCGTTTTTTCCCCTTGATCCAACATAATAAAAGACGAAATACAGAAAGAACCCCTATTAAAATCGAACTAGTCCAAATCCAATAAGGATCATACAATTGATAACAATATGCTGCATAGAACTAGATATGGAATCCAGTTCTATATAGAAGGGAATTCCATATATCGGATTAGATAATGAATCCAACTTAGGAATAAAAAAAATCCCATATACATTTGTTTCTTCTATTTTGTTTGCGTATTTTCTCATTTTCTATTGAATCCGATTCTAAAATCATTCCTTAGAAAGCCGCACAAAAGATGACTGTCTTATAGGCATTAAGGATATAGATCTAACCTGACTCCGCCTCTCGGAATGCATATATACTTTAACTCTTCCGTAATATAGTCTATTCTCTCCCCTACAACTCTAGGTTGTATATTCATACGCATTGCGAACTATTTAGTTTTCCAACTAAGAGGATTATCCGGAATCATGCATGAATTGGGCTAAGCTAAAAAAAAAAAAAAAGACTATTGCGAAAACTAGTCAATTCAATGATGACCTTCCATGGATTCACCTATATAGGCTGCGGCTAACGTTGCAAAAATAAGAGCTTGAATACCGCTTGTAAATAATCCAAGAAACATGACCGGTATAGGGACTACTAAGGGGACTAAAGAAACAAGAACAACAACGACTAATTCATCCGCCAATATATTTCCGAAAAGTCGAAAACTAAGCGATAATGGTTTTGTGAAATCTTCTAGGATGTTAATTGGTAAAAGGATTGGGGTTGGTTTAATATACTTCTCGAAATAACTCAATCCTTTTTTGCTAAGACCCGCATAAAAATATGCCGCCGATGTTAGTAAAGCTAAAGCAACAGTAGTATTTATATCATTCGTGGGCGCTGCTAATTCCCCATGGGGTAACTCTATAATTTTCCAAGGTAAAAGAGCACCTGACCAATTCGAAACAAAAATAAAAAGGAACATAGTTCCAATAAAGGGAACCCAGGGACCATATTCTTCTCCAATCTGAGTTTTGCTCAAGTCTCGAATAAACTCAAGTACATATTCGAAGAAATTCTGACCGTCGGTCGGGATGGTTTGTGGATTCCGAACAGCTATGATAACTGAACCTAGCAAAATAGTAATTACGACCCAAGAAGTGATGAGTACTTGGGCATGAATTTGGAAACCTCCTATTTGCCAATAGAAGTGTTGGCCTACTTCTACACCCGATATATCATATAACCCCTTGAGTGTTTTAATGGAACATGGTGTAATATTCATTTTGTCCTCTGATAAAAATTGAACTTCAAAAAAGGAATTCTTTTGATTCAAGCATCTCTTTCTCAACTCAGCAACTTGAAATCTTATATTTAAGATACCAAGAAATCACATCAGATCATAATATATATCAATACCCTTTAATATATATCAATATTCCCACTCTTTTATCTATGCAAAACAAAAAAGACTAGTAACTAATCCTATAAATCTATGCAGTTGCTCAAGAATTCGCTATTCTTCTTAATCAACGATTTCTTATATAGAAAGAACGGCCCTCAGAAATTGCAAATACTAATTTGTTAAGAATTAATCGAATTGAAGTCATAGTGTCATCGTTGGCAGGAATCGATATATTCGCGAGATCTGGGTCACAATTTGTATCGACTAAAGAAATAGTAGGAATCCCCAAAATGGCACATTCCCGAAGAGCTATATACTCTTTTTGCTGATCAAGGACGATCACAATGTCAGGCAACCTCGTCATATATTTGATCCCGCCGAGATATCTTTGCAAGGTAGATAATTTTCTCTTTAAGATTGCCGCATCTCTTTTTGGGAGATGGTGGAATTTTCCCATTTTTTCTTCTGCTCTTAAGTCTCTAAATTGAGAAAGTCTAGTTTTGGTAATCGACCAATTCGTTAACATACCACTGAACCACTTTTTATTAACATAATGACAGCGAGACCTTATTGCAGCTGATGCTACTAAATCTGCTGCTCTTTTTTTGGTACCAACAATTAAGAAGCTTTTTCCCTGGCTTGCTGCATCAAAAACTAAATCACAAGCTTCTGATAAAAAACGAGCTGTTCTAGCGAGATTTGTAATATGAGTACCTTTACGCTTTGCCGAGATGTAAGGGGCCATTTTAGGATTCCATTTCTTAATACCATGACCAAAATGAACTCCTGCTTCTATCATCTCTTTCAAATTGATGTTCCAATATCTTCTTGTCATTTTTTCCACACTTCCCTTTTATTTTTTCTTTTTTTCATCTTACCATTACAGAATTAATTTCTTTTTGAAGATTAAGAAAGAGCCGAAATAGCTTGAAATAAATAATAATTGTTCCGATGGGACCTTCTACTCATAATTGACCATTGATACATGGTATAAACATAGCCTTAATGAATTAACTGACTTCTTTTACTTATTAATTTTTTAATTTTAATTAATTAATTTTAATTAATTAATTAAAATTAATTAATTAAAATACAAAATCCAAAATCAGACCTGTTAGCATTCTAAGGTCAAAAGTATAGTTTAAATTAAAGTAAAAAAAAAAAAAAAATTGCTTTATGTATACTTAAATCGTATAAATAGGAGGTTATAAATGACTTAAATCATATAAATAGGGGTAAACGGGGCTTCTGATGTTTCATAGAAATTGTTTGTTACGTCAGAGTCAGAAGAAACTAATTCCGTATGGAGAAACAAAATATCTCTCATTTCCGACGCGAACATATTTTTTTTTTGAATTTCGAAATAAAGGTTCTTGTCTTGTGGGGAACGATGCACAAATTTTTGGAATCCGGTACCAACAGGTATAATCCCCCCCAGAACTACGTTTTCTTTCAGGCCTTTCAACCAATCAATACGACCTCGTAGGGCAGCTTTTGCTAAAACTCGAGCAGTTTCTTGAAAACTTGCTTCAGATATGAAACTTTGGGTATTCAGGGAAGCCCTTGTTATTCCCAATAAGATTGCCCGATAATAGATCGATTCATCTAAAGCCCGCCCTGCTCGTTCCGCTCGCAATAGTCCTATTAATTCCCCAGGTAAAAAAACATTAGACATTCCATCTTCGGAAACCCTTACTTTTGATGTTACTTGGCGTATAATAATTTCTATATGTCTATTATGGATCTGTACCCCTTGGGATCGATAAACCTTTTGGATCTTATTAACCAAAGAGATACGACTTTGGGCTATGGTTAGCTCAGCTCCAATCAAGAATCCCCAGGGAACCCCAAGAATTCTTGGTATACGTTCATTCCAATCCTCAATTCTCCTTTCGAGATTCGGCGATAGTGAATCAATTGAACGCGCTTCGAAGATTTGTTCCACTTTTGGAAGACCTTGCGTTATATCACTAGATCTCGATTTTTCATATATAAACGTAACTAACCTATCTCCTTTGTAAAGGATTTTTCCATAATGACCATGAACAGTTGCTCCTTTAGTGGCCAAATAAGGCTTAGCTGCTCTTAGAACAAAGGAGTCCATATTAACAATGAAAATTTGACCAGATTTTTTTATGCGCGATTTAAATAGACATACATTTTCACAAATAAATTGTCCAAGGTGAATTATTGCCGATGTCTCTTCCCATGAGTCATGATGGAGAGAGTGCCAATTCAAATGGAATGGCTCCAAGATGATGTTACTATCGAAATTCGAAATCCTTTTATTTTCGTCTATTAAAGAGTATTTAAGTCCTTGAAGTACTTGGAAGGTCTGTTTCAAATTGTCAAGGAACAAGTATTTTTTTAACAAGATCTGATTATGCGTTAATAAATAGTAAGATGAAGACAAATTCGATATACTAGGTACAATAGCGCCTAAGAGCCCAAAAATCTCTCGAATAGGAATTCTAGGATTCGATTCTTTTACCGCATTGGGATATTTCGAATTCTTGAATAAACCAATTTGAGAACAGTTGGATGCCAACAAAATCATCAAAGATGCATATTCTTTATTTCGATTCAACAAGGTGCCAATAGCTTCTTGATGTTGGCTAAGTGATTGAATCTTCGCCTTGGAATAAAAGGAATTGGTATTGTTGCGATCTAACCTATTAGTGGGAATCAGTCCTACACTTGTCCTATCATACCTTCTTCGTGTAGACGAAATAGTAGACTTGACTAACTCAATTCTTAGGAAATCGCGAATCAAATCATTTGTTCTTACCTCAAGAAGAGAAGCACGAGCCCCCTCTTTTTCTTCTTGTTCCCAATTCACAACTAAGCAAGTTCGAACGAATTGACTATTCGTGTGATAAATTCTTTGAGTTAACTTGCTATTTTCATGAGAAATAAAATTTACAAGTCGAAGTTGGAGATTATCCTCTTCTTGCAGGAGATCCCGCGGGAAAAGTGTTGCTAAATTTCTCCCTTCGTCCATTTCATATGCGACTGCAGGTCGAACCAAAACAAAATACTTTTCCTTGCTTTTGAGAATTTTTTTCCGTTGAACATAAACCCAATTTTTCCTTTTTTTTGATTCCTTAGAATCTTTTTTTTCTCTTTCTGGTGGTATCAAACTGCCACCTAATATCTTATCCGCCTCTTCAGGAAAATGAATATCTCCGGAAAAGATTTTGAGTTCCGTATGGCTTTTTTTTCTCTTCACTCGGACCAATCCACCTAGTCGACTTCTTGTATTTTTTGTGAGTTGTGTATCGACTCCAATAATACTATTGTCAAGTACCTTTAGGGATGAGGATCTCGGCAAGATATGCAGTTCTTGAAGAATGAAAAAAAACGGATCTACTTCTTTTTGGTATTTTAGACTAAATTCTTTTATTCCTCGATGCTCAATAAAACCCTCTTTCTTTAAGATGGAATCTTCCTCCGGGCTCCCATATTCGTCTTCTGAGTCTTCCTCTGAGTCTTCTTCTAAAGTCCCATATTCCTTCTCTGAGCCATCTTCAGAGCTCCCATATTCTTCTTCTGAGTCTTCCTCTAGACTTCCATATTCGTCCTCTCGGGTCTTATATTCGTTCTCTGGGCTCCCGTATTCTTCCTCTGAGTCTTTCTCTAGAGTCCTATATTCGTCGTCTAGGATCCCATATTCATCTTCTAGGGTTTCATATTCGTCCTCTAGAGTCCTATATTCGTCTTCTAGGATTTCATATTCGCCCTCTCCCTCTCGGGTCCTATATTCGTTCTCTGGGCTCTCATATTCATCCTCTGAGTCTTTCTCTCGAGTCCTATACTCTTCCTCTCGGGTCCGATATTCTTCCTCTTGAGTCCAATATTCTTCCTCTTGGGTCCGATATTCTTCCTCTAGGGTCCTATATCTAAATTTAACAATTCCTGAACCCCTTTTATCTTTTCTGTATCGTGGATCGTCAAAATAAGCAAAAATAGTATTTCTACGTAAAAAACCCATAAAGGGTATTTCAATTGAAATACCCAAACAGGATATTAGCTTTTTCTCTTGTTCTTGATGATATTGTAATGGAATGACGAACCCATTTCTTCGCTTTTTCGCCAACAAATCCGAATTATCTTGAAGAATGGAAGGGTAGACAAAATTCCAATGACCGTTGGACACGATTCGATTTGGCGTTAAATAATTAAAAATTTCCCTATCTTTTTTACCAAAAGTATCCAACAGTCTATGGCTTACTTGATCATTAGCCATTGAGAGGTCAAAGATATATCTTCCATCAACAGAAAAATAATAAGTATTCATTTGATCTTGATCCTTGTGGAGTGAAAAAGATGCTATACTGGATCTCCACATACTTACTGACAATATCCATAAATGGCTTGTTTTTGGTAATCGACGAAGATTACCATATTGATATTCGGGCGCATGGTAAACATCAGTACTCCAGTGCATTTCCCCGGCTGATTCGGAATAAATATGCTTTTGTACCTTTTCTTTAAAATGCAAAGTGGATGTTCCGGCACGAATCTCCGCAATTACTTGTTCGGATTCTACATATTGATCATTTTGCACTAGAATTAAGCTTTTTAACGGAATATTAACACTATGTAGAATATCCTGACTCTGAATAGTTACATGCAAGTCTATATGGCATAGAAAAGCAGGCTGCCCATGACGGGTACGTGTGGGGTGAACCAAATCCTCATTGAATTGGATTTTTCCATTTGAGGGGGATCGTACAAGGTCGGCAGTACCCCCTGTGAATACTCCACCAGTATGAAAAGTTCTTAATGTTAGTTGAGTCCCTGGCTCCCCAATTGATTGACCCGCAATAATACCTACAGCTTCTCCCAATTCGACCAGATCCCCATGAGTGGGGCTCCGCCCATAACATAATTGGCAGATCCAAGATGTGCTCCGGCAAGTAAAGGGGGTTCTAATATATATTGGTTGTGCTCGAAACGGTTGTGTTCGAAAGGCAGTTATGAATCGATTGACTAATCCAATTCCAATATCTTGATTTCGAGCAGCAATGCATCGTGAACCAATATATATATCGTCTGCTAATACACGACCAATTAGTGTTTGGACAAAAAGTTTTTCCGTCATCCCATTTTGAGGACTCACAGAAATACCTCTGATAGTACCACAATCTCTTCTACGCACAATAATATGTTGAACTACTTCAACAAGTCTACGTGTAAGATAGCCAGCATCCGCTGTTCGTACAGCAGTATCTACAACCCCTTTTCGGGCTCCATAGCAGGAAATTATATATTCTGTCAAAGAAAGTCCCTCGCGTAAATTGCTTTGAATAGGTAAATCAATCATTTGTCCTTGAGGATCCGCCATTAACCCTCTCATACCTACTAATTGGTGTACCTGAGATGCATTTCCTCTGGCTCCTGAAAAAGACATTAGATAGACTGGATTAGAAGGATCCGTTATTCGAAAATTAGAATTCATTTCTTGTTTCAAATATTCACTTGTAGCATACCATATCTCAACGGATTGGCGTAATTTTTCTACCGCGTGTACAGCCCCATAATAATAGTGTTTCTCCAAAAGAAAACTTTGTTGTTCCGCGTCTTGGACTAACCATCCTTTAGAGGGTATTGTTAAAAGATCCTCGATTCCTAAAGAAATCGATGTAGTAGTGGCTTGATGGAAGCCCAGAGTCTTTATTTGATCCAGTATATGGGATGTATATCCCATTCCGAAATGATCTATTAATCTGCTAATAAGTCGTTTCATAGCAGTTCCGTCTATCTCTTTATTATGAAAGACCAAGTTGGCCCGTTCCGCCATACATAAGTACCCCCTTTTTTTTTTTGGCTGAGTAGGATTCGACAATGGGCCTGAGTCAGTGATTCGAAAACTTAATTTACTCCCTTTCCTCAATCTCAATCTGGATTTGCGCGGCAAAAAAGATGGTACTAGCAAAATCGGAATGCCCCCCGAAAGGGGCATCGCCGAATCTAACTTCCTTGTTTAGATAGTATATGAATAGGCCCGACTAAATCCTTGTATGGCTTCCTCTATTTCTCTATAAAAAGAAATATGACCAAGAGTGGTTCGAATGTATATAGAACGGATTTCTTTTTTTCTATTTCCCACTACTAGATAGTGGGCATAAATCTCATGATAAGTCCCAAAAGATTCATATTGAACTTCAATCGGAACTTCTCTTGACCCAACGATGCGTTGATCTAGTTTCCATCGGAGCCACAAGGGACTGTTTAAACCGATTCGTTTCTGTTTATAAGCTCCCAGTGCATCATAGGAACTAGAAAAATGGGGTTCTTTATCTTTCGTATACTTATAATAATTGTTATTATTGTAATTTACTTTTTTATTTGGAGAGTTTACGCAACTATTATATCTATTTGCACAAATACCTCGACGGTTTCCAATCGTTAATACATAAAGTCCGATAAGCATGTCTTGGGTTGGCACGCAAATAGGATCTCCAATAGCGGGAGACAGGAGATTCATATGAGAAAACATAAGTAAACGGGCTTCTGCCTGAGCTTCCAAGGATAAAGGTAGATGAACAGCCATTTGATCCCCATCAAAGTCCGCATTGAAACCCTTACACACTAATGGATGTAAACAAATAGTACGCCCCTCTACTAAAGTGGGTTGGAAGGCTTGTATGCCTAATCTATGCAGGGTAGGTGCTCTGTTCAACAGTACAGGATGTCCCCGCATAACTTCTTGAAGTATTTCCCATACAATGGGTTCTTTTTCCCAAATTTTCCTTTTAGCAATCCTGACATTAGAAGTAGCACGTTTCGTGATTAAATCGCGAATTACAAATAGCTGAAAAAGCTTTATTGCTATCTCTAGAGGTAATCCACATTGATGTAATGAAAGCGAAGGACCCACAACAATGACAGAACGCCCCGAGTAATCGACCCGTTTCCCAAGCAGAGTCTCGCGAAACCTCCCCTCTTTACCCTCAATTACATCTGAAAGTGATTTGTATACTTTATTGTGACCATCCCTCGTCGGTTGCCCGCGGGACCCACTATCAAGAAGTGTATCCACGGCTTCTTGTACCAATTTTTCCTGGCACATTACTAAATCTGCTGGTGCTAATTCACTTCTTTTTAATAAATAGGCAAGGTTGTTGTTCCGACGGATAACTCTCTTATAAAGTTCATTAATATCCGAAGTCACTACTTTATCCCCAGACCTATAAACAATGGGTCTCAATTCGGGAGGAAGAACCGGTAATAAGCACAAAACCATCCATTCTGGTTCTACGTTTGTTTGAATAAAATGTTTCGCCAATTGCATGCGTCTAATCAAAAAAACTTTTCTTATTCGTCTTTTTCTATCTTCCCATTCATCTCCACTATACCCCTCATCTTCTAATTCCTTCCATTCAACCAAAGAATTCTCTATAATAATTCGCAAATCCAAATCCGCTAATTGTTCTCTAATAGCACCTGCTCCTGTCGCAATTTCCCGATTTCGAAATGTGGCAAAGCCTGGGGTAGAAAAAAAGGGAGAAATACTGTGATTACAGGATGAAATTTCATCTTCGAATAAACCCCGTAATCGTAAGAAAGTAGGTTTTTTAGCGCAGGGCCTAGCAAAAGAGAAATCGCCATATACTAGGCCCTCCAATTTCTTAAGGGGTTTATCTAAAAGATTCGCGATATAACTAGGAAGACCTTTCAAATACCACACATGAGTCACTGGACATGCCAGTTTTATGTATCCCATTTGATATCTTCGTATCCGAGAATCAACAAATTCTACCCCGCATTTTTGGCAAAATCTTTCGTCTTCATTTTCAGCTACGCTCGCTCGAGAATTTCCACAAGCACAAATTCCGCTTTTTATGGGTCCAAAGATTCTTTCGCAAAACAATCCATCTTTTTCAGGTTTATCGGTTTTATAATGAAAAGTGGAGGGCCTTGTGACTTCGCCAACGACTTCCCCATTAGGTAGGATTTTTTTAGCCCAAGCCTTTATTTGTTGAGGGGAAACGAGTCCAATTTGAAGTTGTTTATGTTTATATTGGTCAATCATAAAATAGAAATAAGAAAATAATTTATATTTATTCCCGTCAAAAATCCTCCCTATTAACCTGGAAGTTCTTCTCAGATACAAGGAAGTGGTTCAGTTCTAGAGCCAAAGATCGTAGTTCTCGAACAAGCACTCGAAAAGATTCTGGAGGATCCTCGTGATTAGGCACTCTTTTTCCCCAGATCGTAGCATTAAGTATTTCTTGGCGAGCTATAAGATGATCAGATTTATAAGTAAGTATCTCTTGTAAAATATGAGCAACACCAAATCCTTCTAAAGCCCAAACTTCCATTTCTCCTACTCGTTGTCCCCCTTGCTTGGCTCTTCCTCTAACGGGTTGTTGGGTAACAAGTGAGTAGGGCCCAGTAGAACGTCCATGAATTTTCTCATCAACTTGATGAATTAATTTTAAGATATAGGACTTCCCTATTAGAACAGGCTGTTCGAAGGGATCTCCTGTTCTTCCATCAAATATTCTGCTTTTTCCCGGGTACTCGGGTTCAAATACCCATGGATTTTTTGTTTGTTTACCGGCTTCATATAATTCCGAAAACACAAGCTTTCTTGAAGCCTCTTGCTCATATCTCTCATCAAAGGGTGCTATTCTATAATGTTTCTTTAGCAGATCCCCTGCTAATCCGAGCGAGCTTTCAAATATTTGTCCCACATTCATTCGTGAGGGTACTCCTAAGGGATTGAAGACCATATCAACAGGTGTTCCATCTTGCAAATAGGGCATATCTTGCCTAGGCAAAATTTTGGAAATGATCCCCTTATTCCCGTGTCTTCCGGCTATTTTATCCCCAACTTTGATTTCACGTTTCTGTAAAATATATACACGAACCATTATGTCAAGGGGGTCCCTCTGGATCCATTTCACATCGATAACGCGCCCTCTTCCACCTATAGGTAGTTTGAGAGAAGTTTCTTTTGAAGTGGATACCTCAAGACCAAAAATAGCCCGTAATAATCCAGCTTCCGCGATATACGATGATTCGCTCGCTATCAGAGGCGTTAATTTACCTACTAAAATATCGCCAGTTTCTACCCAGGATCCCAACCTCACAATTCCATTTCTGTCCAAATTGCGGAGTAAATGTTCTTCCAGATGTGGTATTTCTTTAGTGATTTTTTCAGCGGAGCCTTGGCTTGTCGTATCCGTCTGAATTTCATATTTTCGGATGTGAAAAGAAGTATAAATATCCTCATATACTAAACGTTCGCTAATTAGTACTGCGTCTTCAAAATTGTAACCCTCCCAGGGCATATAAGCTACTAAAACGTTTTTTCCTAAAGCAAGTTCCCCCCCAACTGTAGCTGCTCCCTCCGCTAAAATTTGCCCTTTTTTAATGGATTTACCCCGCGGAACCCGAGGTTTTTGGTGCATACAAGTATTTTTGTTAGAGCGCCGATGGACAACTAATGGAATACTTATAGTCTTCCCACTACTTGATAAAAGGATCTTGTGACTATCACTAGAAATGATCTTTCCCTCGCGTTCGGCTATAACGGAAACCCTCGAATCTAGAGCTGTTTGGCGTTCCAATCCAGTTCCAACAATGCACTTCTCGGACCGAGAAAGTGGAACTGCTTGGCGCTGCATATTAGAACTCATTAAAGCCCGATTCGCATCATTATGCTCAATAAAAGGAATGAGAGAACCTCCAATAGAAAAATATTGGAAAGGAAAAATACTTCTAACATGAATCTGTTCCCATGCAATAGTCAGGAATTCTTGACGGTATCTAGCTGGAACAACCTGTTCTTCCTGAATACCCTGATTCAAGGACAAAGAATTTCCTGCTGCTATCATATAATATTCATCTCTATTTGGTGATAAATAAACTACCTGTCTCTCTTTTTTTTCTTTTGCTTTCTCAGATATTTCATAAAACGGACTCTCTATAGATCCCCACCAGTGATCAATTCTCGCATGAATAGCTAACGATCCGGTAAGTCCAACATTGATTCCTTCGGACGTGTCAATTGGACAAATACGCCCATAGTGACTCGGATGAATATCTCGGCTCCGAAAACTTGCAGTTCTCCCCGTCAATCCTCCAGGACCCAAACAACTCACTTTTCGCCCATGAACCGTTTGTGTCAATGGATTGGTTTGATCAAAAACTTGAGATAAGGGGTATGTGCCAAAAAAGGTCTCATAAGTAGTTATTAATAAAATCGAAGTTGAAGTTGGAGTTACCAAAGTTTGTGGAGTCGGTTTCGATTGACGTATGAATACTCTACGGATAGTTTTTTGAACCGCATGTTGTAAACGGCCAAGAGCCAGTCCGAATTGATCTTGTAACAGATCCGCAACCGAACGAATACGTTTATTTTTCAAGTGATTCATATCGTCATCGTCAAGTATACCCGTTCCAAATTTCATTCCAATCAAATGATCCGTAGCGGCCAACACATCTCGTGGTAACAGGAATGTATTGTTCTGAGGGATATCAAGACTCAGTCTCCGATTCATATTTCGTCGACCAACTCTTCCTAATTCACATTTTTGTTGAAAAAATTTCTTTTGTAATTCCTCGCATAAGGACTCCGAAAATACCAGGTCCCCTCCTACACAAGCAAATTGTTGATAGAACTCCAAAATCGCTTTTTCTTTTGACTCAATCCTCTTCTTCTCCTTAGCATTCGGGAAAGACAAGAAAATTTCGGGATAGGAAACATTATCTAAAATTTCTCTTAGATTTGAACCCATAGCTGATGATAGAACTAAAATAGATATCTTTTGTTTTCTACTTACGCGAGCCCATATCCTTTCTTTTTTATCAATTGCTAATTCCGACCTTCCTCCCCAATCTGATATTATAGTCCCGGTGTATATAGAAATTCCCTTATGGTCTAATTCCGAGCGATAGTAAATACCAGGACTTAGCAATATTTGATTGATCACAATTCGGTATATTCCGTTTATTATAAAGGTTCCTAAGGAATTCATTATAGGAATGTTTCCAATAGAAATGGTTTGCTTTTGCACATCGAAACCAAAAATTAATCTCGCGGATACATATAATTCGGAAGAATAGGTGAGTGATTCATACACAGCATCCCTTTCTTTTATCGAGGGTTCTAGCAATTGATATCCTTTTGCAAATAATTGAAATGCAATTTCGTGATCTGGATCTTTAATTGTTGGAAACTTCGCAAGTTCTTCTGCCAAGCCTTGATTAATGAATCCCAAAAATCCCTCGAATTGGATCTGACTAAATCCGGGTATTGTGGACATTCCCTCATTTCTATTCCGGAGCATTTTAATCTTAAGTTTCCTATTTATCGAAGAAAAATTCCATTATCAGCTCACTCTTCATCAATCCCTACGGATCAATCTAGCAATCATGGAATCTATATTCTGTTTACTGAATCACATGAAATTCTAGGGAACTCCACATACGTATTTCTATTTCATATATGTATTTCATACATATGAATAGAGACGATTTCGACGAAAGTTCGAATTTAGCAGGGGTAGAAATGGAATAAAAATGAATTGATAAAACAGTCCTAGAAAAAAATTCTGCCACTTAAACTTTATGATATTTTAATAAAAAGATTGGATAGCAAAGATTTCTCGTTTTATCTCCTTTCTATGAAAGGGATAAAGCCATAATAATTTATAAGCACTAGAAAGTTTGTTTAGTTCGATTTAGAATAGCACGCTTAGTTTCATTTTCAAAAAGAATTTGAGGGTTCTTTTTTGTTTCGTATTCGTAGTAGTAGAATTGCTGGAAAATAAAGGATTTCGTTGTAGAATTCTAAAATCAATTCTAAAATAATAATAAATATAAATTATAAATAAAGTAAAGTAAGTACTTTATTTTTTAAGTACTTGCCAATCTAGTTATCCACCTATCTACATATCCTTTCTTTTATCGTGATTGCACTTAGGTGGGCCAAGAAAAGAAGGCCATAATCTATATCAGAGAAAATTCTCTCTTTTTTTTAGTCAAGATATTTAATGCAATGAAAAATTAAAGCACGATTCCCCATAGGGATATGTACATAAGGGGGATCCATAGATAATAATGCTGTTCGGACCTGGAGTTTCCCTATATACAGATTAGGGAAACATTTATTCTATTTTATTATGCCATTAAAAATAATGGGGGGAGAATACCGATTTAAGAGTCGTTTTTAAGAGTCGTTCACTACTGCAATTCAAAAAAAATGTAAATTATAGTTAATGGTTCTAATTTGTTCTGAATTTTACAGCCTGCGACTGGAAATCCACCTTTTCTCCTTTGTCATCTCAATAGAATAGAAAGAAAAGGGAAGTTTTCTAGTGTTAGCAATATGTGTTTTAAGATGGAATCCATCAAGGAGAATAAGCGAAACTGGATCCAAAAAAAGCAGAAATCTTTTTTTCTTTTTGAAAAAGATTAGAAAAAAGTTAAGTAGAATTAGATTCAAGATAAAAGAAAAAAAGGGTTTTAGGAAAAAAATGTGGATGAATACTTGTTCTTTTCTCGATTTTTGATCGTATTTTTTGGCGGCATGGCCAAGTGGTAAGGCAGGGGACTGCAAATCCTTTACCCCCAGTTCAAATCTGGGTGCCGCCTGATTAATAAAATACTTAGGATTACTTAGGATTATAGTACTGATCAAACTCTACAAATTCGTACCTCCCATAAGTTGGGGCACGAGAGTAACTAGGTCTGGCGGTACTGGATTTTTAGAATCCATACCATAGTTCTATCCTCAAACTATGGTTTGTTTTGTCGTCAGTGGCCCAAACGGCTACCAATAGGGATGAGGTGGCGTTTCCTTATTCTTTTATTAATTTAAATTGATTCGATTCGAGAATTGAAAAGAGACTAAGATGTCAGAAATCCTCGTATCCAAAGGTCCTTAAGGGGCAGTCTTTTTTCAATCTAAGATTGAGGAAGGGACTTCGCGAAGAAATATAAAAACTTCCTAATTATCATACATTTTATTTATCGTGCATCTTACTACATACACTTCGTACATCTTATGCTACCTACATACACTAAAGTAAAGGTTACTGATTCTGTCGAGAATTAGATTGAATAGGCTGATCAAAAATCCATTTCGGGGTTGTGGATAAGGCCCCCTTACTCTTTCATAGAAAGATAGAAAGCGGGGCGGGCGGTTTAGGTCAAAAATAAACATGGGTAAGGTAGGTATCCAATAAATATTTATCTATCCTAATTTTATGGTATATTCTTACGTCCTTTGCTTATATTAAAAAAAGGTAACAAACGAAAGAAAAAATCTCTCTATTCCCGCGTCTTCTATTCAGGACATCCCCTTTTTTTAGGGAAAGGGCTCCGTATCATATTTATACTTAATGCTCTCCAATTCTATCAGAAATCATATAAGAATTTGTTAGGAGTAAATTCCTTTAACGGATTCGCCCATAGTCTTAGGGCAGAATAGAATGGACTTTTGACTCTGTACCCTTAATTCCACTATGATTATTGATCAATAGTAGAAGAATTCCTTCATAGAAATAGGAGACATAATTTACATGGATATAGTAAGTCTCGCTTGGGCTGCTTTAATGGTGGTCTTTACATTTTCTCTTTCGCTAGTAGTATGGGGGAGGAGTGGACTCTAGGGATACTACCAATTGATTGAGTAGTCGAATTGTAGTATCAACTCTTTTCTTTAATTGATCATTTTGTATTAATTAATAATTTTACCAAACTTTATTTTTTCTCTCTTTCTTTAGTTTTGTTTCACTCTTGTAAGAAACTCTTTTAATAAAGTAAGAAAGAGTCGTTCTATTCTACTATCTTCTATTCCAGTAACTACGTTCTATTCCAGTAACTACGTTCTATTCCAGTATAATAGAATAGAAAGGGAGATTATAGTAATTCAGAATTTCTATTCTACTAGAAGTGGCGAGTAAAAAGAAAGTTCTATACATAAGAAAATTAGACTTTCTTACACGAAGCTATTCACAACATATCGCACATTTTCCATTTATACTATTTTCTTATTCTTAGAAAATCTTTTATGTTTTTTTTTTTGAAGGATCTCGCGCTATTTTTAAGCATGAAAGATTCGTAGGTTTTTTCCTTTTACTTTTTTCTTTTACTATAATAGTCTATTCTCGTATTATTTTTCTCCCCCTCCATGGATTCTTTCAATGAAGAATTGTCTTCGATTTTTTTGATTTTGACTTGATTGAAATTAAGTGGATGCAGTGAAAAAAGAAGTGTAATTAGACTACTATTTCAATCTACTAATCGATTCTATGTAGATTCAAGATAATATATATAGAAAGAATCGAAAGTGTGGTAGAAAGAACTACATATAGTTCTTTCTACCACAGTTTATGATTCCAACCAGATCCTTTCATTTAAGACTTGGATTTTTATTTTCTTTAATCCCTTTTTCATTTCTTCAATGATTAATTGGAATTCCAATTAATCATTTTGGCTGGCTGTTTTTACATAAATAATAAGTAAAAAGGCAGTAGGAACTAGAATGAACAATGCAGTAGCAATAAATGCGAGAATATTGACTTCCATAACCTCTTTCTTTTTTTTTTTCACAATAACTCGGGATGTAATCCCATGGAGAGGGAAAAGGGGTATCCCGTAAATTCAAGGGGAGGACCTGCATTCTGATAATACGGAATCCATTCAATATTATGAATATTGGATCTATCAAATCAATTCATGGTTGATAGTGGAATAATATAACATAGGAAGATCCCTTATCCATACTAAGACAAAAGTGCATCGGTTTTGTGATTGGATTCGAAACCCCCTCTATTCTCTTTTTCATTCTTTTCCACTTTTGCTTTTCTATATGTATAACCAAAAATCTTTCTTATCTTATCAAATTTCCCTTCCTTTTTCTTATAGTTATACATACAATTATGTATGTATGTATTATATGACCACCTTTCTATGGGTCACATAGACATCCAAATAAGCAGTAGAAGTCGAAATGAGATTGAGAAAAGAGGATTTTAAATAAAAAGGATCGCATATTTTAATTTAGGAAAAAGATCTTTTGCTTAGTTTTTATTTTATTAGGTTACTATCAATAGCAGCTTTTTGGGGTCTAAAGATGAGAGCGGATCCATAAAAAAAGGAACTAATTAGATTAAATGCATTCTCTAACAATAAACAACAATAAACGAATACATTTTATGTATGGATTCCGGTAAAATACCGGTACTCGATTTCATAAGAGTCGAATAGGAAGTTAAGATGAGGGCGGTATCATCATAAAAATAGAGTAATATCCTAAATTATATTAATCCACGTATGATATGTATGCCTTTCCTTATCAACCGCAACCATAAGTAATGAAAAAAAATTCCTATACGGCTCTCTTTTTACTGAGAAATACGAAATAAAAAAAGTGAAGTAAGGGTGCCCCATGGATATTTGATCTTGCCTCCTGCCTCCCTCCTTTTTTTCATCAAAAATTTCCATGAAAAAAGGAAAGATTAATTTGTCCATTCATTCAACCCTAGTTCGGGACTGACGGGGCTCGAACCCGCAGCTTCCGCCTTGACAGGGCGGTGCTCTGACCAATTGAACTACAATCCCTGCGGGGTGTATGGCATGCCTATTTTTAAATAATAGAACCATAAGAAGATTCGATTCGTCTGTCGTGCTCTAAGAAATAGACGAATCATATACTACATACCCACATAGGATATGTGGGTATAGTGCGAGTGGCATAACAAGTATGCCCCGATTTTTTATCCCTAAAAATAAACGAGAATCCGCCTTTCCATAAGAAAAACTCTTTTCTTTGTCTTTTCTTTGTAAGAGAAAGAATCAGAGAGATATGGATTAGAAAGAAATTTGCCCATTTCTGTTTATCCTTTATTTCTATGGATCAGACATTATTTTTTATGGAAGAGAAGAATAAAAAAAATGGATTTAGTTCATATTAATGAAGCCCTAGATTTTTGGGCCGAGCTGGATTTGAACCAGCGTAGACATATCGTCAACGAATTTACAGTCCGTCCCCATTAACCGCTCGGGCATCGACCCAGGAAGAATTTATTCTAGGCTTTTTGATAATCTATGATTATCCTCTTTTTATAATACTCCCTACCCCCAGGGGAAGTCGAATCCCCGCTGCCTCCTTGAAAGAGAGATGTCCTGAACCACTAGACGATGGGGGCATCACTAGACGATAGCACTATATACAACCACTCGTCATTATACTATAATGATAGTATGAGCAGTTTTTTTGAATTGTCAATATACTCGAAGAGTATAACTAGATCAAAGTTAAGAGTCTTTACTACTTTTCTGTTATGCTTTCATAGCATTTTTTTTAGTTGATGGTTAGGTTAATTCACGGATCATCCCCTACTTTTTAAGTAAATTCGTTTAAATTAAAGGGTATAGAATAAGAATAGATTAATAAAAAGGAGTCTAGATTAGTTCAGTACAGGTATTGATTTGATTGCTCTAACAGGAAAAAGAGTCCAATTTCATTTCTTTTTTTAAACTCTGTACTTCGTTTAGTGTTCAGACCAAAAATGTGGGCATCTCGCACTAAACTAAGTCATAAAATTCAAGAAAAAATGGAGATATTAAAAAAAAAGAAAAAAATGAATGAATTTAGTAGAAAATTACTTTATCGGATTCGAACCGATGATTTCCGTCTTACCAAGGCATTATTCTACCACTAAGTGAAAAGCCCTTTATCGGATTTGAACCGATGACTTATGCCTTACCATGGCATTACTCTACCACTGAGTTAAAAGGGCTTTTTATTCAAAAATTAGCCACTTTCATTTCCCATTATGGGTCTACTGCATAATGTATATATGAGATTTTCTTTTATATCTATTGGATACACTTGAAGAGGGTAAGTTCATAGGTATGTAAACACTATCTCGTACGATTCACCAAACCAAAGCCCGGAAGTTCCATTTTTTTTTGTTTAAGAGGAGAACAAATACGTATCAATTGTTGAATCGGACACAACAATGGGCCAAAACGGCCAAAGGGGCAATAAGAACTGCTGTTAAAAAAATGATAGACTTTGTTTTTTTATCTTTAGGCTATTCACTTTTCACGTGCTGAGAATGTTCTGCAGAATTAGGGACTTTTTGCTTTTATTGGCTGATCTGATGATGAGAACTTTCTCCATTTATGTTTTATTTCCTCTAATTCTAATTGGGCGGGGTATAAAGTAATTTGCGCTCTTCATATACCCGCTGGGTATTAATTTTCAGTGATATACTTCTTATCTGTTTTGGTGAGAGATTGAAACAATTTTTAGCGGGCATCTTTTGGAAAAACTTTCAAGTTCAAAACTTTTTCATTTTTCTTAAAAAGTTTTGGACGGATTTGTTGAAACGATTTTCAACAGGTACCCCTTGGAAATGGGGTACTTGACTATTCTACAAGGATTCTAGTGGATTTGGAACAAACTATGTTGGAGTTTTATCAACAATTTGATTCTAAAAAAAGTTGGCAGTCGAATTTATACTGCAGAGTATAAAAATTATACTACTGCCGCCCAACAAAAAATAAAAAGCATATCCTACATACCTAACTCCTCCAGGTTCAGGGTTTTCTCCTCATACGGCTCGAGAGGAGGATTCTAGATTTTCGATCCTAGGGTGAAAAGGAAGGGAACAGATACCCAATATGATTCTTAGGAGGAACGTTTGGTAATGGGCCTCTATGCTCTTTTTTATATGTTCTTAGTTCTATTCATCTTCTTTGATTCTTTTAAACAAGAATCCAATAAACTAGAATTGAGTGGAAAAGAGGAGAGAAAATTAGTAAATGGGGAGGATCCGCTAACCAGAGACTTTCCGGATCCTCTTTGTGAAGAGTTTGAGGAGTCCTCTGATGAGGACTCTGATGTCAATTTTCATGAAGAAGTCCATGATGAATTTTTTAAAGTCATCTCACTCCTTCCCTATGGCTCGGACTTCATGATAAGTGGAGGAAGAAAACATATTTCCCAATTTCTTTGTTCAATTCTGAACAAAAAAGAAAAGGAAGAAAAGGATTTATGGGGACTGTACTGACCCCTATATCTCTTAGTTTATATTGTAGGAATAATAAAACTATTCCTTACAACAGTCTGGCACATTTGCGTCCTCACAAATAATGATCCTTGTAGTCATAACCGTAGAATAGATCCTAATCGAAATGCATACATTTGGTTCATACGCTATTCGCATGGTAAGAAGAGATGTATTTTACAGACTAGAGAGGGGCTATCTAAATCCTAAAGTAAAGGCCCGCAATTGAAGTACCAACCGCCCACACCCACGAACTTTCTCTGGTTGATTCGATAAGGTGGAATTAGCCTCCTTCTCAAATGGCTACCCTTGACAAAGGGTAGCGTTGGTATCATAATCTACATGTAGCGGGTATAGTTTAGTGGTAAAAGTGTGATTCGTTCTATTAATAACTGAATTTGAAATGATATACTTAAGGCATCCTTAAGTTTTTTTATATTCATATTCCGATTAAAACTTTAGTTCTTATAAAGGGTTTAATCCTTTTCCTCTCAATAGCATATTGAGGAAGAATATAAATTCTCGCGATTAGTATCCAAAGAATAATTGAATTTGCATCCAAAATACAAATTCGATTATGAGTACGGAGTCGCGAAGCATAATTTTGCATTGGATTAAGTATTCCGATTTTTTAAATAGGAGTAAAGGATCTATGGATGAAGATACAAAAAAGTTTATTTCCAATCGTAACTAAATCTTCTTTTGTTTTGTTTAAAAAGGAAATGGAAGCCCAATAGCTAAAAAACGAGGGTTTTGGTTTACTAGAACCATCAGTATATTGTTTCAGCTCGGCGGAAACCCAATTCTTCTCCTCAGGATCTCTTGAATGAAATTAGGGAACGAAGTAAGTAGATTAGATAGATATTTAGGATAATTTCTATCTCCTATTCTATAGGGATCATCTAGAAAGCAGAGAGCTTTGGTTCCATTCAGACAGAAAAGCTGACATAGATGTTAAGCGGTGAGAATATCCATAAAGGAGCCGAATGAAATCAAAATTTCATGTTCGGTTTTGAATTAGAGACGTTAAAAATAATCAACCAACGTCGACTATAACCCCTAGCCTTCCAAGCTAACGATGCGGGTTCGATTCCCGCTACCCGCTCCATTCTGTATAAAAAGACTATTCTATTTGTTTGTCTAGACATGGTATAGACTTGTATTCAACCTTTTTCGTCCACCTGTTTTCGGCGCTACAGAGCGGAGTAGAGCAGTTTGGTAGCTCACGAGGCTCATAACCTTGAGGTCACGGGTTCGATTCCCGTCTCCGCACTTAACAGTCCGTATAAATGGACTATCTATTTGTATAGATATGGTAGAGGGCTATATCCAACCCTTTTTTTTTTTGAGTCGGGTGCAAAGGAAGGATAAGATAGGAAGGGGTACAGTACTAGACTAACAACTAATTAATTTAATATTAATTAAATCGAAGCAGTCTAGTAGTTAACTAGACTTAATTTTTTATCATAGTACCTTACTAAATTAAGGTGGCGAACGACGGGAATCGAACCCGTATCTTCTCCTTGGCAAGGAGATGTTTTACCACTGAACCACGCTCGCTACATTGAACTACGCCCGCTACGGCCTATATTTTATAGGATATACCCACCTGGGTCGACCGTCTATGTCTGGGTCGACCGTTTCATTTTCTATTAGAGTTTTCTTTTTTTTAATTGTCTGTCAATCAATATTCTAATGGCAATAGAATTTCATAATAATGAAAGAGAAGAGGTAATAATTAGGAACCAAAATAGCATTTTAATGTGTATCAAAATCCGAATTTTTTCGAAAAAGGGCCTTTCTTTTTATTTATTTTGTTTTGTATCGGGCTACTAAATACTAAACAAATTCAAGAAATGAGAGAATTCAGAATAGCTACCAGAAAGACTAATCCAATCCATAATGATGTACCAGAAAATACAACGTTTTTATTATTTGACCAACCATCAGGAGAAGCAAATACAAGGGGTACACTAATTACTAA